TTCATGGAATCCTTCTTACTACCAATTACATAGAATTTGACCGTAAAGTCAATCTATTTGATCGAAAATCATTATCAACAGAAATTATTTATTTATTTATATTTATTTCTTTTTTATTTAATTTTTTTATAATTTATATTTATAAAATTTATATTTATAATTTCATTTTAATTTTTAATTAATTTAATTTAAATTTTTAATTAATTTAATTTAATAAATTTAATATTTAATTTATAATATTATATTTATAATTATATTTATAATATTATATTTATAATATAATATAACTTAACTTATAAATTGAAAAAAATAAAATGAAAATGAATAAAAAGATTAATACATAAGATAAATACACTAAGAGATAAGAAGAAATTCGGCCACCCCCTATATATTTTATACCCTCTCCGACAAAAAAACTTGTAATACCGACTCCATTTGTAATTCCATCAATTACTCGTCTATCAAAGAAATAAGTTAATTGAGCTAATCCTCTTATACCGTTAGTTAAGGATATTTCATAAAAAGCATCTATGTAACCACGATTATATGACCAATCATATATCACATTTATTATTTTTTCCCAAATCATTTTATTAGGAACACTTTTAACAAATGAATTTCGGAAGTTCAAATTTTGTAAAGATGAATAAAAGGGCTTATATAAAAAAGACGCTATAAATATTCCGAGATAAGCTATACTCAATGAAAAACTTGCATTTGTCACAAATTCATACCAATCGACAGAATTATTTGAATTTTGATGTATTATAACTGGAGTTAACAATTTGGATAATATGTCCAAATCCATTCCTTGTTGATTGAAAGGAATTCCTATGACCCCAACGAACAAAGTAAATATGCCTAATACAAGCATAGGAAATAGCATAGTAGTATCCGATTCATGGGGATACAAAAAAGTGTTCTTAATACCAAAATGTGTAATAGTAATAAAGGGCCGCCTCATCTTTCTTACATTAATATCAATTGGATACGTCTTCTTCAACAAAAAAGAAATCCTTTCATTATTATTATTCATTGTTAATAAAGATAATAAACGAAATCTTTTTTGAATTCTTTTTTTCCCTTCTATATCCTTATCCTTACCCCATAGAGATATTGAATAAAACGAGTTGTTTGTTTTGCCGCTGTAATTTTGAAAATGAACATTTAAATATCCTTCAAAAGTAAGTAAATAGATCCGAAACATATAAAAAGCAGTTAATCCTGCTGTGAAAAAAGCTATTATTGCAAAAATCGGTGAATACAACCAACTATCATTAAGAATTTCATCTTTAGACCAAAAACAGGCAAGAGGTGGAATACCACAAAGGGAAAGTATACCTAAAAAAAAAGCAGTTTTTGTAATCGGCACATGTTTTGTTAAACCACCCATAAGAACCATATTCTGACTTTTATCTGGAGAATACCCAACAATTGCTTCCATTGAATGAATAATTGATCCAGACCCTAAAAACAACAATGCTTTCGAATAAGCATGAGTAATCAAATGAAATAAAGCAGCTCGATAAGACCCAATACCGAGAGCTAACATCATATAACCCAATTGAGACATTGTAGAATAGGCTAAACTTCTCTTAATATCTTTTTGAGCAAGAGCTAAAGTAGCTCCTAATAGTAATGTTATTATACCTATCAAAGCTATTATATTCATTATGTAAGGTATAACTCTAAAAAGAGGAAGAAGCCGAGCTACAAGAAAAATTCCTGCGGCTACCATAGTAGCAGCATGTATAAGAGCTGAAATAGGAGTGGGTCCTTCCATAGCATCAGGTAACCATACCTGAAGGGGAAATTGAGCGGATTTAGCAATTGCACCAGAAAATAATAAGAGGGCACACAAAGTAACAAATAAAAAATTAACTTCATTATTATAAATCAAGTTATTGAATATCTCAAACAAATCCTGAAATTCAAAACTGCCTGTTATCCAATAAAGACCTAAAATTCCTAATAATAAACCAAAATCCCCTACACGATTAGTTACAAACGCTTTTTGACAAGCATTCGCTGCAATCGGTCGTGTAAACCAAAAACCTATTAATAGATAAGAACAGACTCCAACTAATTCCCAAAAAATATAAATTTGTATCAAATTAGAACTAGTCACTAATCCCAGCATTGAAGTATTGAAAAAACTCATATAAGCAAAAAATCTCAAATATCCTTGATCATGAGACATATAATTGTCACTATAAATAAGAACCAAAATTCCAACAGTAGTAATTAAGATTGACATAATAGAAGTAAGTGGATCGATCAAGTAGGTGAACTCTAAAGAAAAGTCATTATTGATGGTCCAAGACCATACATATTGATAGATATAACTGTTATTTATTTGCTGAATAGGCAGATTGGCTGAAAAAATCATAACTATACTTAACAATAAAACACTAGGAAAAGCCCACATGCGGCGAAGATTTTTTGTTGCCTTCGGGAAAAGGAAAAGTCCCACTCCTATTAACATAGGAATTATAACTGGAATGAAAGGTATGATCCATGAATATTGATATGTATATTCCATAAAAATAAATAAATAAAAATCTTTTATTCTTAATTAACTGTTTCTGATTCGCCAGCTCTTATTTTTTTTTTTTGAAAGGAATCAGTTAATAAAAAAATTAAGATATATAAAACTAAAATAAAATTTTATATTCTTAATTATTATAAATCTTTTCCAAATACTTCAAACAAAACAAGATATTTCAAATCAAGAAGTTTGAATTGGTCAAATGAGATGACCAAGCTACTATTGAAAAATAAATACTTACTCTTTTTTTTTTTAAGTAAGATTTTATGAAGCTACAAAAAAATAAAAATTTCAATTATTATTACAATTTACATAATACAATATTTTAACAATATTTTAATCTCGGGAGAGAGTAAGGACAAATAATTACACCAAAAAGAGTATTTTATTTTGATATGATTCATAAAAGACAGACACAGTCCATACATAACTTAACTCAAGGAAATAAGAACTATTTTTTTTAGTTCGTTTATTCAGAATCATTAACCAATGCAGTTTTGAATTGATTGAAGGAATTACTAAAAAAAAATGACTTTTCTTTAGAAAAAAAATGATGTATACTTTAACACATTAACTGCAAGTCTCATTTGAATTTGAAAATCTTAATTAGGTGCACTCTTTTTTCAAGTTTGGCTAATTAAGCAATTAAAAAAAAAAATAAAGGGAATTAAGGATTGGTTTCTTAAACTTTTTGATGTATTTTATTACATGTCTAAATATTATAGCACGATGAAAATAAACAATAAACAATATAAAGGAACAACCGCTTTGGTTTATATTTTTTCTTTTTTTATGACGAGAGTCTAATTTAGACTATAAATAGATAATTAGATAGTAAGTAACGAACAATTGGTTTTGAACAATAGATGTCTTTCACATCCAACTAGAGAAATGAATACTCTATCATAATTTTTTAATGGCAGTTCCAAAAAAACGCACTTCTATATCAAAAAAACGAATTCGTAAAAATATTTGGAAAATGGAGGGGTATTTGGTAGCATTGAAAGCTTTTTCGTTAGCGAAATCTCTTTCTACAGGGAATTCAAAAAGTTTTTTGTACAATAAGAAATAAATAAATAATTAATGGAATAATCTGAATCTATCTCTGACTCTAAAAAAAGTCTAGTTTCATTTTTAATTTATATATTATATATAAATTTATATATTATATATAATAATTAATATAATAATTATACTTAAAAACTAAAAAAAAGAAAAAAAAAAAAAGTAATGATTCCCATTCCTTAATGTTTTGAATGGATAAATATTAAATTGAATTCATTTTGCCATTATGTTATGTAAAATAATTCTTATTTTGTATACTTAATACTTAATTTTTTAAAATGATATTTTTTTTTTGTTTGACAAAAAAAAGAATAAATACAAGATATAAAGTTTCAACTGTCTTTTTAGTAAAGTTTTGTCTTTTTTATATTTATATTTATTTATTATATTTAAATATTTAATATTTTTTAATATTTATATATAATATATATTTATATAATATATACTATTTTTTATAGAACAACAAATATAAGATCTTTAATCCAAATTCAAATTAATGAGTTGTTGAAACTCATTTTTTTTTAGTTTCAAACTTGTTTTGTAATTTTCTGAACAATCATTTTAAACAATAATTATCAATATATATACTCCTTATCCTTATATATACCTTATATACCTCGTATAAAATATCCATTGATAAAAGCTTCTTGTCCCATTTAGGTGGATATTTTATACGAGAAATGTATCAATTTTGGTCATCAAAAAAAATGGATCCTATAGTTGCTTGGGCTGGGGAAGATAGATCAATATATGTATTAAGTATTAATTTTTACCGGGTTATTCTAATTTGAAGTAGGGTCCAATTACGATAGAAATCAAAACTCTTTTTTTATATGATACGCCCAATACCTAACCCAAACCCAATTTAATTAATTTATTAATGTTAAGTTAAATAAACTTAACACTCTAAATATTAAATCAAACAAATAATAAAAAATCATGAATTTAAATGTTTCCTATAAAACTAAAAAATATTGAATGATTGAGTACTTTAACCTAGACGATTAAATAAGAATAGGTTATTATGATTTCGAACAAGCCGCTATGGTGAAATCGGTAGACACGCTGCTCTTAGGAAGCAGTGCTAGAGCATCTCGGTTCGAGTCCGAGTGGCGGCATGGCATCTTATAAAAGAGTAAGTCCTATAATAAATTCAATTCCCAATTTCCATTCCTATAATTTCGAAAATCCCCCCCCTTTTTTCTTTATTTTAAATTTTTTTTATGATATTTTCAAGTTTAGAGCATATATTAACTCATATATCCTTTTCGGTTGTTTCAATTGTAATTTCAATTCGTTTGATAATCTTATTAATTAATGAAAGCGCAGGACTATATGATTCATCAGAAAAGGGCATAAAAACTACTTTTGTCTGTATAACAGGATTATTAGTTACACGTTGGATTTATTCGAGACATTTACCCTTAAGTGATTTATACGAATCATTAATTTTTCTTTCGTGGAGTTTGTCCATTATTTGTATGGTTCCGTATTTCAAAAAAAATATAAACCATTTAAGCGCAATAACCGCGCCAAGTATTATTTTTACCCAAGGCTTTGCTACTTCTGGTTTTTTAACTGAAACACATCAATCCGTAATATTAGTACCCGCTCTACAATCTCATTGGTTAATGATGCACGTAAGTATGATGGTATTGGGTTATGCAGCTCTTTTATGTGGATCATTATTATCAGTAGCTCTTATAGTCATTACATTTCGAAAAGTCATAAGGGCTTTTGAGAAAAAGAATAATGATTCGTTTTCATTTGATGCTATCCAATACATGAATGAAAGAAACAACGTTTTATGGAACATTTCTTTGATCTCTTCTAGGAATTATTATAGATCTCAATTGATTCAACAATTGGATCATTGGAGTTATCGTATTATTGGTATAGGGTTTATCTTTTTAACCATAGGTATTCTTTCGGGAGCAGTATGGGCAAATGAGGCATGGGGCTCATATTGGAATTGGGATCCGAAGGAAACTTGGGCATTTATTACTTGGACCATATTCGCGATTTATTTACATATTCGAACAAATAAAAATTTTGAAGGTGTAAATTCCGCAATTGTAGCCTCGATGGGATTTCTTATAATTTGGATATGCTATTTTGGGGTCAATCTATTAGGAATAGGGCTACATAGTTATGGTTCATTTACACTAACGTCTAACTGAAGAAAGGACCTAACGAACACAAGCAAACATGGGACAGCATATATATAAGAAAACATTGTGTAAGCCTTCGAGAACCTTTTGAATCACTACTTTGATTCAAAAGGTTCTTACAAAGGCCAAACAAATCTGGTTAAAAGTCTAATTCATTTTTTTATTTTTAACTTAAGTTAAAGTTAAACTTAAGAGAAGAAAATTATTATTTTATTGTTTTTTTTTTTAATTGTACAACGAATTTTTTAAAACATCCTAATATTATTTATTATTATAGATTATTATAGTATTATAGTATATTATTAGTATAGGATTGCTGTTTGATTTTTTATTTTATTCATGAAAATTATCTATAAAAATAGATAGATATAATATCTTCGACCTTGTCAACTGATAGTGAGAAAACGAAATCCGGATAAATACCAATACCTATTACAGGTAAAAGGATAGAGATCGAAACAAATAACTCTCGCGGTCCAGAATCAAAAAAAGAAGAGTTTGGAGCATTAAAAAACTTGTATCCATAGAACATTTGGCGTAACATAGATAATGAATAAATAGGAGTTAATATCATTCCAATTGCCATTACAAATGTAATTAGTATTTTTGTTATTAAAAAAAATTTTTGGCTGGTAATTAGTCCCAAAAATACTATTAATTCTGCAACAAAACCACTCATCCCCGGTAATGCAAGGGAAGCCATCGATAAGATACTGAAAGTCGTGAATATTTTTGGAACCGGGATCGCCATTCCGCCCATTTCGTCGAGATAAACAAGACGTATTCTATCAAAACTCGTTCCCGCCAAGAAAAAAAGTGCAGCGCCAATAAAGCCATGAGAGATTATTTGTAAAATGGCTCCATTGAGGCCCATATCACTTATAGAGCCAATTCCTATAATAATGAAACCCATATGAGATATGGAGGAATAGGCTATTCTTTTTTTTAAATTACGTTGACCGGGAGATGCTGAAGCTGCATAGATTATTTGAATTGTGCCTACTATAATCAACCAGGGAGCAAATAGAGAATGAGCGCGGGGCAATAATTCCATATTAATCCGAACCAATCCATACGCTCCCATTTTTAATAAAATTCCGGCTAGAAGCATACAAGTACTGTAATGTGCCTCTCCATGGGTGTCTGGTAACCATGTATGTAAAGGTATAATTGGTGATTTGACAGCAAAAGCAATAAGAAATCCAATATAGAATATTATTTCCAGTGCTACTGGATAAGATTGATTAGCTGATGTTTCAAAATTTAATGTTGGTTCATTGGAACCATATAAACCGATACCCAGAACTCCTATTAATAAAAAAACGGAACTTCCCGCAGTGTACAAAATAAACTTTGTGGCTGAATACAAACGTTTCTTTCCCCCCCACACGGATAGAAGTAGATAAACGGGAATTAATTCTAACTCCCACATGATGAAAAAGAGTAAAAGGTCTCGAGAAGAAAATGATCCTATTTGGCCGCTATACATTGCTAACATCAGGAAATGGAATAATCGGGAATCTCGAGTAACCGGCCGAGCCGCTAAAGTAGCTAAAGTGGTGATAAATCCTGTCAGCAAAATAGGTCCTATAGAAAGTCCATCTATTCCCAATCTCCAGTAAAAATCAAAAAGATTGATCCATTTATAATCCTCCGTCAGTTGCATTAATCGATCGTCCAATTGGAAATGATAATAGAAGGCATAAGTTATTAGAAGGAGTTCCAGAGCGCATATAAATATAGTATACCCTCTTATTACCTTATTTCCTCTATGAGGGAGAAAGAAAATTAAAGAACCCGCGAATATTGGCAAAACTACCAATATTGTTAACCAAGGAAAATAATTCGTAGTAAAAACAAGATACACTTGGACCAGAAAAATCCGTGCTCGAAAAAAGATATTTTTTTATTTTATTTTTTCGAGCACGGGGGATTTTTGTCGGTAAAAAAAATGAATGTATTCAGGTGGGATTTGTGAAAGGAATCAATAAGCTAGGCCCATGCTTCGAGTTGTTTCATGCCATAAATAAACTCGAACACTCAAGTAATCCGTTGGACAGGCGGATTCACATCTCTTACAACCAACACAGTCTTCTGTTCTTGGAGCAGAAGCAATTTGTTTAGCTTTACATCCGTCCCAAGGTATCATTTCTAATACATCTGTGGGGCAGGCTCGGACACATTGAGTACACCCTATACACGTATCATAAATCTTTACTGAATGTGACATTGGATATATAAATTTTTGAACATCATAAGTTTTCGATCTAGTAAACTTGTAAATGAATTATACATATATTTAGTATTTAGACACCAGATGAATCAATGATTTACCAGAATTTTTATAATTAATCTGCTCCCGGATCGGCTCATGCGAGAGGTCCAAGATCCTTTGATTTATTGCATTTTTTGTAAACACGATCAATACGTTATGTACCATCCATGTTAATTCGACTATATAAATATTATAATTTATATGATTAATACTGCTTATTAATACATAATACAATACTACTTATTCAACAAATTTGATTGATTGATACGAGTTGATTTTCTGTTACGATAAATTGCGGAAACAATAGCTGGCCCAATAGCTGCTTCAGCGGCTGCAATAGCTATAACAAAAATTGAAAAAATATTTCCTTTTAATTGGCGACTATCAAAAAAATCAGAAAATGTTACAAAATTTATATTAACTGCATTCAGTATAAGTTCAAGACACATAAGGGCTCTAACCATATTTCGACTTGTGATTAATCCATAGATACCGATAGAAAATAAATAGGCACTCACAATAAGTACATGTTCGAGCATCATTGACCAACTCCTTATCAATTTCGATTTATTTCAAGATAAAAAACAATTTAATGGGTTCAATTGACTAGATAGAATATAAAAAGTTTGGTAATAGATTGAATAAAAGAATTTCTATTTCTATTTTATACATAAACAATCTTCAAATAAAATTGAAGTGAGGGGAAATGGATGTGATAACACAGAACAAAGTTTAATTTGTATTTAGGTTATTAGTTCGAAAGATTTCTTACTGGCGAGCCACAGCAATTGCACCTATCAAAGCAGCTAAAAGAATTATCGAAATGAGTTCAAATGGAAGAAAAAAATCTGTTGATAAATGAATTCCAATTTGTTGACTGTTACTTATCAAATCTTGCTCTATAATCTGGTTTGATCTTGTAGTCCAAATAATCCCGTACCATGACGTATCCAGAATAGTAGTCATTAGTAAAACAAAAATACCTGTACAAACCAACAAAGTAACCCCCTCTCCAACGGTCCAAAGATTAAAATCTTTGTAATATTCTGAACCATTCATGAACATGACAGCAAATATGATTAAAATATTTATGGCTCCCACGTAAATAAGGAGCTGTGCGGCAGCTACAAAATGAGAGTTTGATAGAATATAGAATAAAGATATACAAACAAGAACCAGTCCCAACGAAAAAGCAGAATAAATTGGGTTGGTAAATAATACTACTCCTACACCTCCTAATATAAGACTGGATCCCAAAAAGACTAAAAGAAAATCATGTATCGGTCCGGGCAAATCCATTATATGTAAAGAGATAAATAAATCGAAATTTTTTTCATGACCTTATTGACCTCACCAGGAAAAATCTTTTTCTGAAAAGTTCTTATCTTATCTTAATTGAATTAAATATAAATGCTAAGGAATGTGAATTGATGTAGGTATAGTTCTTGGACTAATATCATTCTTTATCTTAAAGAGTGGTTCGAAACTATATATATTTAGATTTCTAAATGATTACAGATATATTTATATTCAGAGATTTTCAATCCAAATTAAAGCACAAACCAACTAATCAATAGTTGAAATTTGTAGTTAGTGACTAAACAAAATAAACAAAAGAAACGGCATTTATTTCGATCAAAACGGAAACTTACTAATTGGAAATTACTCTTTATCTTTAATCAAAGGATTTACTTATATATCTTTTTTTTATTTACTTATTTTTTTTTTTAGGTGAATTTAAAATTGTTCGAATTGTATAATCGTCAATTACTGATATTGGTAAACGACCCAAGGCAATTTGATTATAATTCAATTCGTGACGATCATAAGTGGAAAGCTCATATTCTTCAGTCATTGATAAACAATTTGTTGGACAATACTCAACACAGTTACCACAAAATATACAGATTCCGAAATCAATACTGTAATTAAGCAACCGTT